TCTTTGAAAAAGACCTTTCTTTCTAAGAACTAAGAAAGAAAAGACTTACTGTCTTTGGGATCTGATACTACACCGCTGCTCAATACCTTAGGGGATCCACTTTATTACAGAAGTGGATTCCTGACTTTTATCTCATATCATGACATAAAAAAGCAGTTCTTATTGGATCGGCGTCGGTCCAAAACCTCGCGAATTGGTCTTTACGGTGCTTTCTCTATCAATTAGATCCTTTATCCATAGAATCAACTATCTAGGCATATTGATTTCTTCATATTTCGACTTCTATGAAGTTTCTTTCTTTGCTACAGCTGATAAAAATCGTTTTTTGCACGATGCATATGTAGAAAGCCTATTTGTTTTTTCTAGTATTTATTAGTGTATTTGCTCTTTCTTGCCCGCCCCCCCACTCTTTTTTCTTTTTCTTTTTTCTTTCTATAGTAGAGATAGTCGCACGTAATGACAGATTACAGCCATATTATTAAAAGCTTGTGGTAAGAACGGATTTCGTTCTAGTGCCCGAAAATAATATTCTAAAGCTTTTGTATGTTCGCCGTTACTCGTGTGGATAAGGCCTATGTTATAGAGTATATAGCTTCGATCGTAGGGATCAATTTCTAGTCGCATAGCTTCATAATAATTCTGTAAAGCTTCCGCATAATTGCCTTCAGATTGAGCTGACATCCGTTACGGTCGTCATTCGATTCTAAGAATTCTCCGTTTCAGAACCGTACATGAGATGAAAATCTCATACGGCTCCTCCCTTACGTGCATAATGAGAATAATACATGGAATCAAAAACGATTGAAATATTCTCATTCTGAACTGAGTGGGGCTAATTTTTTTACAAGAAATCTCTAGCCAACCTTCCTGCAAAAGCTTTTTTCTTAATAGCACGCGCGTTGGTACTGGTACTAGATAAAACTGTAAACTCCAACAATTTCTTTGTTCTCAACGCCCCTGAATTTCCAGGAATTAATCACTTCAACAGTCTTTGATGGTTATACGGGTATCCACAGTACAAACGAGATGGATGTTTGTTATCCTAACCATTCTTCTTAGTCCCAATCCCGATACGGAAAGGGGGCAGTTTATAACAAAGTTTTCGTGTTGCTGATTCCTAGACGTAGCGCCTCTTCCCCTATGCCGCCTATTGGTACTGGTGTAGTAGGGTTTACTTTCAATACAGAACCCATAGGTGTAACCTTTCGCTCAATACTCGAATTGACAATTGAAGCATCTGAGGCTGCATTAATCGGGGATACACGACAGAAGGAATGGGGTTTCTCTATAAACTTCACCTTCAACAAGCGTAGATTTTTTCTACAATCCTTTTTCGTTCTTTTCTATCCCGAATCGTCTTTCTTTCTTCTAAGACCGAAAGCGTTAAATAAAAAAATAATCAAATCGCACCATCTCTGTAATAGGTAAATGCCTCTTTTTCTCCTGAGGTTGTCGGAATTATTCGTAATAATATATTGGCTACAATTGAAAAGGTCTTATCAATAAAATTTCCATTGATCCGCGATCTAGGCATAGGTAAAAATCCATTCTATAATTCGTTTCATTGCCTCTCGTGAGAAAACAATCCCACAAACAAAGGAATTGGACAGTACAAAATAACATAAAAGCAGACGCATAAAAAAAAATGGACCGGCCCCCTTCATTCGTTCCAATTCGTTGATTAAATCGGGTAGAAATCTAAGAAAAAAAGAGGAGCGTACTCTTACTCTTTGCAAACAAGATATATAGGGTTCTTTTTTTTTTTCACTTTAACAGTTTTTCACAAACAAAAAACTTTATCTTTTTCCCCAGAACCCAAGGAATAATTTTTTCTTTGCCGAAAGGGTTTCTATTTTTCGAGTTAGAACGGATTCTATTATCCGTACCCATCTAACAATCGAATTTAAACAACTCGCCATTCACGCGGGTTCTCGGTCATAATCATTGTGTAGGAGAGATGGCCGAGCGGTTCAAGGCGTAGCATTGGAACTGCTATGTAGACTTTTGTTTACCGGGGGTTCGAATCCCTCTCTTTCCGTACCTTGACCTAATTCACCAATGTTACTGACCACAATGTAGCCAAGAAAAAAAAAAATGAATACCGAGCAGCTAGACCCTTTTTTGAGTTTTTGAGATGGATTCTCAATTCCTAGTTTCTGTGATACATAAAATACAGGAAAGAAAGGGGAAGTGCAGGCAGGGTATAAAAATCTACCCTTAGATCGCTGATAGGTGAATGGGATAAAAAAACTCTCCGGATCAAAGTCCCTACCTTGTATCCCCCGCCTTCCTTAACTTAGGTGAAAGGGGAAAGCCAATTTGTACGAGCCCGTTATTTTAGTTCGGTTTAAGTCTGACGAGAATAATATTCTACGACAAGCAATTCGTTTATTTGCAAACCGACCCATTGACTATCTATTATTTGATTGACTAATCCTTTATATTGGAATGCGTGAAGAGTCAAATGTTTTGGCAACTCCTCGCGGTGGGATGAATCAAGATAATTTTGAATCAGAGATCTAGATTTTTGGTCATCCCTTGCAGTAATAATATCTTGGGGTTTGCAACGATAACTTGGTATATCGACTATACGCCCATTAACTAAAATATGTCGATGGTTAACTAATTGGCGGGCTTGAGGAATAGTTGAAGCCATACCCAATCGAAAAAGAATGTTATCCAAACGCATTTCAAGTAATTGTAGTAAAACCAAACCGGTTGACCCTTTTGCTTTTCCGGCGATACGAACATATTTAAGTAATTGTCGTTCTGTAAGACCATAATGAAAACGCAATTTTTGTTTTTCTTCTAACCGAATTCTATATTGAGATTTTTTTCCGGAGCGCGATTGGTTTCTAAAATCGCTTCCGGCTCTAGGCCTTTTACTCGTTAGTCCGGGCAAAGACCCCAGACGGCGTATTTTTTTGAAACGAGGCCCTCGGTAACGTGACATAAAGACTCCTTATTTTATATGTTATTGAAATTTCCTATAAACCTAAATTAAAACTGAGCTAAATGATAAATCAAGCGCAATCCGCTGAAGTCTTGTACTACAAAGTACAAAGAATAATGAAATGCTTTGTATCAATTTCCGGATCCTTTTTTGTATTGTATACGCATATAGAAATCTAAATCAAAAGGGGGTTCCTTTTCTTGTTCTTGCTTTTTTCTGCCAAGATCTAGCTTTCTCCAACTTTTATCCATAATTGGAAGCCCCTACAACATACTGGATCGATGACCTTTGGAAAAGGGGGGAGAAGTTTTTACATGATTGATAATGTTGTTTCAAAAACATTATCAATCATGTAAAAACTAAAACAAATAGAGAAAAGCCGGCTATCGGAATCGAACCGATGACCATCGCATTACAAATGCGATGCTCTAACCTCTGAGCTAAGCGGGCTTAAATAAGAGAAATTGTATATGCGCGGGGATCCCGGGATCTTATCTATTAACTTTTATTCGTAACTATTTCTAAAGAATAGAATAGAGAATCGAATTTCAAAAAAATGTTGAATACTATAGAACATAACGATTAATATAACAATTACTAGAATCTAGCGGTGATATATATTATCGAATTTTTATTTATTTATCAATTCTATATTGATCAATAATCAATATCCTTACTCTTAATTAGATAAGAAAATAGGATTTTATTTTTCATTTTTGAATTCGATTTCATTTGAAATTCTTTTTTTTTTTTTTTTTTTTTTCGAACCTAATATTCTTACTATATTCGATTATTCTATATTATAGAATATACATAATATTCTATTATTATTCTATATATATTTAGTTATTCTAAATTGAATCGAATATTCGATTCTTATTATCCATTTTCTAAATGCTACATTTGTTATTTGTTCTATTCTAATTTCTAATTAGAAATAATTAGGCTTTCGACTAAATAATGCGAAATTCGAAATTAATTGAATGAGTAGTTATCGCTATTTTATTGATTAGGTATAGTTATTAGATTCTAAATGATTAATAGAAAGGATTAATTAATATTTAATCAATTTGAATTTGAGTTCTTTTTGGTTATGTTATTTTGGTTATGTTATATAGGGTCTTCCTTAAGGACAGGACAAGCATAAAACGAAATTAAAGAGAAAGATACAATCCCGCTAAATGGAATCCAGATTAGAATGAGACATTTCTCCATTTTTGTTTTCATTCCAAAAGGGGCGTAAGAAAAGACGAAAAAAGAATCGACCGTTCGAGTATTCCGCCAGATTGCATGAAAAAAATGAGAGTAAGAGGGGCGTATATTTCTTTTATGGTAGTATACATCCATCTATATTGAATTGCGAATACAGAAAGAATAGAATCATTTCGGACAAGAAACAAAAAAACCTTTCGATATAGGAATCCATATCTACGGAATTCGGCAGTTTCCGCAGAAATGAAAGAAAGGGGGGAGTGATATTGAGTTCCTAAAACACAAAGGGGATATGGCGAAATTGGTAGACGCTACGGACTTAATTGGATTGAGCCTTCGTATGGAAACCTACTAAGTGATAACTTTCAAATTCAGAGAAACCCAGGAATTCAAAATGGGCAATCCTGAGCCAAATCCTCTTTTCCAAGAACAAACAGGGGTTCGGTTCCGAAAGGGAAAAAGGGGGATAGGTGCAGAGACTCAATGGAAGCTGTTCTAACAAATGGAGTTGACTGCCCCTTTTTGGTAAAGAAAGAAGAACGTAAAATGAATCCTTCTAGCGAATAGCGAAAGGACGAAGGATAAGGGGATATAGACTATGTATACGCAATGAAAAACGATCCCAAAAATGACAACCGAATCCGCATTTCTTTTTATGAAAAAGAAAAGAATTGTTATGAATCGATTCTAGGGTGAAGAGAGAGTCGAATATTCCTGGCTCAAATGCTTCACTCCATCTCCATAGTCTGATCGATCTTTTCTTTTGATTAATCGGACGAGAATAAAGATAGAGTCCCATTCTACATGTCAATATCAATACGGGCAACAATGAAATTTATAGTAAAAGGAAAATCCGTCGACTTTAGAAATCGTGAGGGTTCAAGTCCCTCTATCCCCACCCCCAAAAAGGCTCATTGATTCCTGAACCATTTCGCCTACCCTCTGCTTTCCTTTTCTTTTTTTGTTAGTGGTTCACAATTCAATCTATTCGACCCTAGATTCCATTTACAAAAAGATCTGGGCAGCATTTTTTTATCTTTTATTATCACAAGTTGTGTGGTATATATGATATACATATAAATGAGCACCTTTGAGCAAGAAATCCCCGTTTGAATGATTCCCAATTCATATTATTGCTCAGACTGAAACTTACAAAGTCTTCTTTTTGAATTGAAGGATTCACGAAATGAAATTCCCCTCCCAAGACTTTTAAGCCCTTTTTTTTTTAATTGACATAGACCCAAGTCATCTAGTAAGATGAGGAGGGTGGGGCGGAAATTGTCGGGATAGCTCAGCTGGTAGAGCAGAGGACTGAAAATCCTCGTGTCACCAGTTCAAATCTGGTTCCTGGCATATGATTAATATCTAGGAGTATCTATCACTACAAATTACGTGATATAGCTCGACATACATACTTATACATTTAACTAGATGTCTCGGAATAGCCCCTTATTTGTTTCTTTTTTTTTTTTCTTTATTTCTTCCCCCCTCCTAGGTGACCCCCTAGAGCCATCGAAGTGGTGTGCGCGATACAAAGTTCATGATGCAGAACTCTTTTTTTAGGTCATCTTATTGGCTTGACTCATCCGAAATAAGCACCTTCTTACTTTTGAGAATCTCAAAGAATTCCTAATTGAATTGTCTTTTTTTTTCTCTGATTTAGCCCATTCATAATAATAATACGAATGAGACTTCAATTCCTCCTGGATCTACAATACATCTACAATACAAAAGAGGGTACAAATATTTCTTGAATATCGGGTTAAAATGAAGATCAATTTATTAGAATTCAATAAGCGTCTTGTATTTCATAAAAATTGGGGGCAATATAATCCTTACGCAAGGGCCACCCGATCCAACTTTCTAGCATTAAGATACGTTTCATTCGTGGATGATTATCATAAAAGATTCCCAACATATCATAAGATTCCCTTTCTTGAAAATTCGCGCTTTTCCAAACCCAGAAAACCGATGGAATTTTAGGATTACCCCTTGGAGCAAATACTTTTATGCATACCTCTTCTGGTTGATCTACCCCATACTCTATTCGCGTAAGATGATACACACTGGCTAACAGCCCACCCGGTGCTACATCATAGGCACATTGGGAACGTAGATAATTGTACCCATATATATACAAAATGACAGCAACGGAATGCCAATCCTCGGGCTTTATTTGTAACGTTTCTATTCCTTGGTAATCGAAGCCCAAAGATCTATGAACTAGCCCATGCTTGACTAGCCAAGCAGACAAACGACCCTGCATCTTTTTTATCTCTCCCACATTTTTATTTCTATAAGTATTTCACATTTACGATGAATTTTTTGAATTTCGGAAGATTAATTCGCTCTTTCTTATTCTGTACAAATGAATCCTCCTGCCTAATTAATGAATTCGGGGGAAGATACTGAACTTTTGTATTTGAAAAAGGTTTCAGGCGTGATTTCTGACGGAGATGGTGGTTGATAGAGTAATCCTTGATCAAAATTTCCAGCATGAGTACTACCTACAACACGAAACTTGTGATTGGTAGTAAAAATAAACGCGCGATTTTCCCGTTGCAATCGAATTCGATCTTCATAGATTTCGCGAGATACTTTCTTCCGAAGTTTTGTTATGGCATCTATAACCGCCTCTGGTTTAGGCGGACAACCCGGCAAATAAACATCAACCGGGATTAGCTTATCAACTCCCCGAACAGTACTATACGAATCCGTACTAAACATCCCCCCTGTAATTGTACATGCTCCCATAGCAATAACATATTTTGGTTCAGGCATTTGTTCATATAATCGAACTAAAGAAGGAGCCATTTTCATTGTTACTGTCCCCGCTGTTAAAATTAGGTCCGCCTGCCTCGGGCTCGATCTTGGTACTAGCCCATAACGGTCAAAATCGAACCGCGAGCCTATTAATGAAGCAAATTCAATGAAACAACAACTAGTACCATACAGAAGCGGCCATAAACTGGAGAGTCTTGACCAATTTGAAAGATCGTTTGATGTAGTTGAAATAAATGAATTTGGAGTTGTTCGATCAAGTAAGGAAAATTCAATGGAATTCATAATTCTCTCAATGTTATTTTTTTTTTTTTTACTTTTTTGTTATTTTTGTTATTCTCTGAATAGTCAGAAACTAAGACCACTCTAATGCTCCTTTTCGCCACGCGTAAATTGAGCCAACTATTAGGATAAGCATGAAAATGAAAGCTTCTATAAATACGGATACCCCCAAGACATCAAAACTCATTGCCCATGGATAAAGAAAAACGGTTTCAACATCAAAAACAACAAAAACTAGAGCAAACATATAATACCGGATTCGGAATTGTAAC